TTTTACTCCTTTTTTTTTCTTATTTGCACATCTTTTTTTTTATGAACAAAAGATGTGCACGAATTCCGGAAATTGCTTATTCAATTCAATGATGCATTCCATTAATTTAATTTACAATTAAATTGTAAAATTTATCTTATTATGATTTATAGTAATTCTATATTCATTTTATTCTATATTAATTCAATTATCTTATTTTATAAAATAATATAGAGTACTTTATATAATAATAATTTATTATATAAAAAAATAGAATTAAAATATTCGAATTTGAAATGAATCAATTCAAAAATATTTGTCTATTATGAATTTCGAAATATAGTAATCAAAAAATAATAAATCTATAAAATTACGATATCATTTTAATAAAAAAAATAGAAGATAAAATATATAAGATAAGCGGGTAGCGGGAATCGAACCCGCATCGTTAGCTTGGAAGGCTAGGGGTTATAGTCGACGTTGATTCATCATTTTGAACGTCTCTAATTCAAAACCGAACGTGAAACTTTGATTTCATTCGGCTCCTTTATGGAAGATGGAAAAAAAAGATGTAAACGAAAAAAAAACAAATTCTACCCATAACATCTATGTCAGCCTTTCTGTCTGAATGCATTCAAAAGGACCTGCTTTATAGATGATCCCTATAGAAGAAAAGAGGATTCTAACAATCTTTTCTAGTTACTTCGTTCCCTATTTCTATTTGAAATAATCCTTAGGAAAAGTCTTTTTTGTTTCCAACGAGCTAAAACAATATAATCTGTCGATGTCTCTAGTAAACCAAAGACATTGTTTAATAGCTATTTTGTTTTGCTTCAATCTCCCTTATATAAATCTCAAATTGAAGATTTAGTTACGATTAGAAATAGACCGTTCTTTCTACCTTTATCCATGGATTCCTTACTCGTTCAATTGGAAGTATGGATCCAATTCAAAAATAAATTATGTTTCGTAATTTCATGATCCAATTTTTTCAATTTATAACGGACTCTTGGATACAAATCACGAGAATTTCTATTTTTCCTCGAATTTTTCATCGATAGGAAAAGGATTGAATCCTTTTAAGAAATAAAGTTTTTGATCGAAATATAAATCAAACGAAAGACCCTTTAACTATTAAAGGGTTAATAGAACGAATCACCCTTTTACCACTAAACTATACCCGCTACAATGCTATTATTGCATATAAATCGACCTTTTGTCGAACACAAAAATAGGTCCTAGTAATAAGTAATAAAAAAATAGGATCAGAAAAAAAATCATGAAAATGAGAGCGTTGACATATTTTTATCAGGAAGACTAATGAGATTAGTAAACGAGGACTCATTTAACTAATTAAATGATAAGTTTTTTTTATTCCAGTAAAAAAAAGTAAATAAAAAAAGAAAGAATAATAAGAAATGGCACTTTGATTCTATATCATTTGATTCTGTATCATAGGAATCGAAATAATCCTTCTTATGATATGATTGTTGTTTCGATTTTTGTTATTTTATTTCAAAAGAATTTTGAGTTTTCAAATAAAATAAATCATTTTTTCTACGATTCATTGGAACAAAAAAAAAAAGCCCGGCTAGGTACTGACCAGGCCAGGCCGTGGAAATAAAAAGGGACTTTTCGGACGAAATAAACAAGGTACTTTTATTGATTTTATTTATTATTTAATATATATATATATATTTTCATTTTCTTTTTTATTTTCTTAATTTATTCAAAATTTTTGTTATTAACATTTAATAGATTGGTATTTATATATTCAAATATTGGATTGTAGATATCTCTTTTGAGCCCTTACTTTATTTAAAATCTAAATGGAATTGGAATTTCTGATAAAAGTTTTTAGATATATATTAGCTATATATAGCTTTATATAGCTATCTATATAATAAATAATAAAGATATAATAAAATAATAAAGAGAGATAAAGAAGGGCTTTTTTCAAGCCTTACTTAATGTATCATAGTAATTATTCTTTTTCATTTTTCAATTGGGGGAGAGATGGCTGAGTGGATTAAAGCGTCGGATTGCTAATCCGTTGTACGCGTTTTTCGTACCGAGGGTTCGAATCCCTCTCTTTCCGTTTCTGTCGATGACTTGGTATTTTTTTTTTTTTATATATAGTTAAAGAAAGATGTGGAATAGATAAAAATTTGCAAATCAAGCAAGGAAAACAAAAATCTGATTTTTTATTCTTCACGTCCAGGATTACGTCCCGGGTCATTAGATAGGAATCCGAAAATGAAGAGAGAAACAAAGAATATCACTACTGTATAAACAAATAGTTTTAGAGTAAGCATTACACAATCTCCAATAGCATTTTTTTTTTTTCAAAAAAAAAAAGAGAATAGATTCTCTATTTTTATACTGCATACCCTATTTTTTGACACCAAGAAATGAAGTGATTTCTAGAAAAAAAAAAAAAATTTCAGAAAATCAGAGTTGAGTTGTTTATTAATGAAAATTTTCTTTTATACCAACAATTATATATTGTGGGGGACTCTAATAGGGTCGTTCAATGGAAAAAAAAGTTATAACAAGAAAATGAGAGTGATCTAGATTTAGCACAGCTATACAAGAATTTCAATATTGAACTTAACGGTTCAGACTGTATGTAAGACTTATCTGATCTTATATTAGAAATTGTTAGAATTTTTTTTTCGAGTAAATCATGAATTTTTCTAGGACAGTATGAAAAATCTCATCGAAAACTTACAGCAGCTTGCCACACAAAAGCTAATAAAAAAAAGAACACAGGTATTACTGGCATAATATCTACTATTGGATTCAAAAAAGCGTAGGCCTCGGGTAATTTGGCTAAGAAAAAGCTACTTGAATAAAGGACAGAATTAAGACAGATACAGATTAAACTGAAAATATTAAGCATAACAAACATTTTGTTCTTGAAGATAATTTTTTTTTTGAGTTGATTGAGTTATTAATATCTTATTATTGATATAAGGGATAAGGTAAAAATTAATAACATAAGGTAGGTCAAAAAACCTTTCTTTTCTTTGATTTGAACTCAGCCAATCAAAAATCCTTCCATTCTCAAATCAAAATAGATATAGAAGAAATCCTACTTTCATACAATATCTTAATTGAATTATATCTAATGATCAATAAATTCAGTTTCATTCGATATCTACACGTATCAAAATCCTAGCAACAATCTAATTGATTCTATCAATATTTGGACTGGAATTGACGAACAACCAATAACAATATTAGTGTTTATTAGTCTTGAATAGAAATGGGGCGTGGCCAAGTGGTAAGGCAACGGGTTTTGGTCCCGCTATTCGGAGGTTCGAATCCTTCCGTCCCAGAGTATGCGTATTATATATATCATAGTATTATGATATTATATATCATAATATTCCATAATATTATATATGATATAATCATATCAAAATTATCATATCAAAAAAAGATTGCCTTTTTTGAACAACCTTCTGTTTAAGAGTCTAATATTAGATAGAATGTGATTCTTCTTTCTTATCATTATTTTTCTTATTTTTGATTCGTCTCTAAATCATATTTTTTTCACAAATTGAATCGAGTTTAAATACCATAAGACGTAGATGGAATTGAATCCATTTTTTATCTAGGTAAAAGATGGGAACATAGATAAAAAAAAAAAAAGACTTTTTTAATGAAAAAAAAAGTAGGACGGGCTTTTCATCGTATGTCCATATCTTTCATATTCATATTTGAAATTCGTTATTCATAAAAAAACCTTACGTCTCATATATTTTCCATGATGTCATTTTAATTCAAAATCGAAATGTGAAAGCCTCTCTTATTCTCTATCCCTTAAATGGTGTGTGCAACTTGATTATTTGATTTCTGTGGATTTATGTGGAATTATAAATACGAAGGGCTTGCGTTTTTGGTACTAATTGAATTGAATCAATGGGATTAAGTCTCTTAAGACCGGTTTAGGCTAAAATAATTTAGAGTAAAAAAAAATTGGATTTGTTTTTGATCTATCTATTTGTTTTAAATCATTGATGGGTTAATTCGAATAGGTTTTTTTTATGATAATAAAAGATAATAAAATGTCCCTTCCCTTATTGGAAAACTTTAGTCAAATAATAATATCGAGGTAGAAAACTTTCAATCAATTATTTTGAATGATTTCCTATGAATCCTTGGTACTTGAAGAAGTGTTAAACTGGCGAATCCATCCTATCAAGAAACTTTAAAATGCGGATTCAAAAAGAACGTATTTCTTATTTATTCGTAATTTTTTCTAAATTTATAGAAATAAAAAAAAAAAAAAGAATAATATATATATTCCATTTCATATTAAATAAATATTGCATTCATACAAAAAATTGTATTCATCCAATATACTAAAAGAAAATCCAATATCTAAAAGCAAATGTGGGTTTAAAAAAAAAATGGAATTCTTGCTGATACTTTTTAAGAAACTACCCATTCATAACAGTATAGATAACTATGTACCAACTAAACCAATGACTATTCATGATTCCATAATTGAATCAATTACATACCAGTTCCAAGAAACTAGAGGTTATGGTAAAACTTCGTTTAAAACGATGTGGTAGAAAGCAACGTGCGACTTGAAGGACATGATCAACTGTGGATTCTTATCTTACATCCACCATTTTCTTTTATATATAGGAATGAAGATGCTCTTGGCTCGACATCGTTTGTTCTGTTCCACTATAACCCTCATTTCATTTTGGGGAAGTTTTAATGTAAATATTACATGATGGAGCTCGAGTAGAAAGTATTAATTCATTTATCAGGGGCGGAGATCTAGGGTTAGTGTCAATCAATAAGTTGAAACAACTTCGTAAGTATATTTTCGATATAGAAATCGAAAGGATCCAATTCAAGCAAGTTTCAAATTCAAACATCAAATTTGTTGGAATTAGGAAAACTCTTTTGATCAAAAGTGTATCACGCGAGAATCAATCATTCATATGGTTCTTTGATAAAAAGAAATCACAAAAAATGGTATGTTGCTGCCATTTTGAAAGGATTAAAGATCACCGAAGTAATGTCTAAACCCAATGATTCAAAGCAAAGATAAAGGATCCCGGAACAAGGAAATACCTTTTTTAATTGTTTTAATAACTAAACTTGTTAATTGTCTCAATAACTAAACTAGATCAGAATGAAGAATAGAATAGATTCTAAAGGAGACAGGCAAAAAGGGGGTTATAGACGGCTCAATAAATGAAATGCTTAAAGGTTTTCCTTTGAGTGAGAGTTACCCAACTTGAGTTATGAGGATACAAATAAGAATTTTTTTTTTCATTTCTTTTTTGGAAAAGAATAAAAAAAAAATGAAATCATAGTCTAATTGATTTGATAATCTATTTTTCTCGAGCCGTACGAGGAGAAAACTTCTTATACGGTTCTGGGGGGGGTATTGTTAATCTACATCTATCCCAATGAGCCGTTTATCGAATCGTTGCAATTGATGTTCGATCCCGAAGAGAGGGAAGAGATCTTCGTAAAGTGGGTTTTTATGATCCGATAAAGAATCAAACCTATTTAAATGTTCCTGCAATTCTATATTTTCTTGAAAAAGGTGCTCAACCTACAGGAACTGTTCATGATATTTCAAAGAGGGCTGCGGTTTTTACGGAATTTGACCTGAATCAATAACCGAAAAATTCAATTAATGAAATAAAAAAAAAAAGAGGGTGTGGATGACTTGTCTATAGCTTTGGATAACCTTTTCTCTATTATTTCCCCCCTCTCTTGTTCTACTACACTTATTTATTAAAGATCAATCAAGTGAATAAATGAAATAATTGGTTTTATACTAGAAATAGAAAATTTGGACATTACCATCAATGGGTTGGTTTTTGTTGGAAATCTATGAACAAATAAAAAAACACAAGGGATTACGCTTGTTTATTCTACTTATATTTATTTATTGATTGAATAAACCCGAGATTTTTTTCTACTTTACTTCTTCCTTACCTTAATTTATTCTTTCGCCTACACTTTTTTTTTTTCTATTTATGTTCATTATCTCTATCGTGCCAATCCAACACAACTCCGTAGTTTTTTCTTTTTTTATTTATTTTCTCTTTTTTTCATTTTAATTATTATATATTTTATATATATTATATATATATTTTCCTATTTCTATTTATTTCAATTAATAGAAATATATAATTTATAGATGAAATATGAATAAATAGATATTTCAATTGACTAATTAAATTGAATAATGAAATAAAAAAAAAAAAAGAAAGATATTCAATTGAAATTGTTATTTCTATTTTTTTTTTTTTTATTCTTTTGTGTTCTCCATTGTATTCGTTTTTCACTATTCACATTCATATTGACAACAGTGGATCAAACAAATATAATCCGATTGTGGATAAATAGATCTAGTTATCTCCGCTTCATAGACTTGGTTTTTTTTTATTTTACTTCATTCAATTCACATGATGGGCTCATTGGATTTTCTGTGATACAAGAAGTTACTTTTGTGTGATATAAAAATTTTGATTCAAAAAAAAAATAGATAATCTAAGAAGGGATAACATAAGATAAGATACAAGAGACGGTATATCCATTTTTTTTTTTATTTGATTCCATTTGATATTTTATTTGATTACGTCGTGCAATTCCATTTCGTTTTTGATTCTGATTGTATCTGCACATACTAATTCTTTTTTTTATTCGGGTTGCTAACTCAATGGTAGAGTACTCGGCTTTTAAGTGCGGCTAGCATCTTTTACACATTTGTATGAAGTAACAGATTCGTCCATACTATCGGTAGAGTTTGTAAGACCACGACTGATCCTGAAAGGAATGAATGGAAAAAACAGCATGTCGTATCAATGGGGAATTCGGGGAATATTTTGACCTGATGGGTTCAAAAGCTTGTTTGAATTCTTGATGTGGAACAAAATAAATTTCAAGTCAGGTCGAATGAATAAATGGATAGAGCTCTAGGGCTCCAATTCTAGAGAAATAAAAAGCAACGAGCTTATGTTCTTAATTTGAATGATTACCCGATCTAATTATACGTTAAAAAGATATTAGTGCTTGATGCGGGAAGGACTTTTCTCATGAGCGGATTATCGATTTTTTTATGAGTCCTAACTATTAGTTATTCTACATTAGGGGTAGAGATGAATGTGTAGAAGAAGCAGTATATTGATAAAGATCTTTTTTTTTTTCCAAAATCAAAAGAGCGATTGCGTTGAAAAAATAAAGGATTTCTAACCATCTTGTTATCCTAAAATAAACATAAACCAATTAGAAGGAAAAAGAAAAGAGCGGATAGAGAGTTCGTTGATGAGTCTTACCTGTTTACGAGGTATATATTATTATTCTTTAATACCTTGTTTTGACTGTATCGCACTATGTATCATTTGATAACCCAATAAATTCATTATACTATCCCTGGTTCAAATCTAATTGAAAATGGAAGAATTTCAAGGATATTTAGAACTTGATAAATCTCGGCAACACAACTTCCTATACCCACTTCTCTTTCGGGAGTATATTTATGCATTTGCTCATGATCATTTTTTAAATGGATCCATTTTGTTGGAAAATGTGGGTTATGACAAGAAATCCAGTTTACTAATTGTAAAACGTTTAATTACTGGAATGTATCAACAGAATCATTTGATTATTTCCACTAATTATTATAACCAAAATCATTTTTTGGGGTACAACAAAAATTTGTATTCTCAAATTCTATCAGAAGGGTTTGCACTCATTGTGGAAATTCCATTTTCCTTACGATTAGTCTCTTCCTTAGAAGAAGCAGAAATCACAAAATCTTATAATTTACGATCAATTCATTCAATATTTCCTTTTTTAGAGGATAAATTCCCACATTTTAATTATGTGTCAGATGTATTAATACCATACCCCCTCCATCTGGAAATTTTGGTTCAAATTATTCGCTATTGGGTGAAAGATGCCTCTTCTTTGCATTTATTACGGTTTTTTCTTCACGAGTATTGTAATTGGAATAGTCTTATTACTCCAAATAAATTGATTTCTTTTTTTTCAAAAGAAAATCGAAGATTATTCTTGTTCCTATATAATTCTCATGTATGTGAATACGAATCTATTTTACTTTTTCTCCGTAACCAATCTTCTCATTTACGATTAACATCTTATAGGTTTTTTTTTGAGCGAGTCTATTTTTATGGAAAAATAGAACATCTTGTAAAAGTATTTGCTAATTATTTTCGGGCTATCCTACGGGTCTTCAAGCATCCTTTTATACATTATGTTAGATATCAAGGAAAAGCAATTCTGGTTTCAAAAGATACGCCTCTTCTGATGAATAAGTGGAAATATTACCTTGTCCATTTATGGCAATGTTATTTTTATGTGTGG